ATGAGTATAATTTTTTTTTAGTTTTTTATTTTTAGTTAAAGAAAAAAAAAACAATGCCTACAGGAAAAGGACTAATCAGTTATTTCTGCCATCGCCTCAAACGTGTCAATATTCTCACTAATGGTACGTAAATGTAACTCCTTGTTCAAAGAACTATTCAGAGTGCCTCGAGCTCCTTTTAAAACTTGTTGGAAAACCTGTTGTCGGACTTGCTGAACCGCCCTTTTGTGGTCAAAACGAATGGTTTCATTTTTGTAATTTTCTAATTCTTCCAAAGTCTTATAAGTTGACTTAATCAAATTCAATTTTTCTAGTTCTATCTCCGAGTATCCATTCACTCGAAATTGATCCGCTTCCCTTTCGACTTTCCGTAAGCGAGCCCGGGCTTTTTCCAGCCGTTGAATGGCCCCCCCCTGCAGTTCCTCTGAATTTCGAATAGTATTCAGGATCTTCCGTTTTCGATTATCTAATAAATCACTTAATGAAAGTAGATTATCTTTCCATTCATCTCAAAACTTACATGATCCCTTCCCGAACCAAACATGAATTTTTCGATTCATTTGGCTCTCACACTCAATTACTTCAACTTTTTAAGTATGGGGGCAATTCCCATATCTTTTTTTTTAATGTAATGAGCCTATCCTCTACCTCTCTTCTCTATTCATATTCCAAGATGTCGCGACTAATCACTAATCCAAGACCAGAATATTTTGAGGACTCTTCTGACGGAACAAAACCAAAATATTGAATTGTCAGCAAAGTTGTTTCTTTTTTTCGTCAAATCCAAAGAATTCTTCTTACTTTATATTATACACAGGTCACCGATTCAGCATAAAAAGCGGTTGATTGAAATATTTCAAATATTTTGCATTCCAATAAAAGAAAAGGCTCAAATAATTTTATCGACATGAGTGTTTTATATCGAAAAAAAAACACAAATTCCAATTATTCATTTTGCAAACATTTCTATTCTATATTAATAGAGTAGTAGAAAGAGTACCATGCTGCGTCTGGACTTCAAACAGTTTGGTTTAGCTTTAACCATGTTAATGACCCCCCACTATTGGTTTGGTTGATAGAGAATCAAAGTAGATTTACCAATGAATCACGAAATGCTATGGTTCTTAAATATGATTTGAAATTGATTCAGAAGTAATTCGCGGAATCGTGCACCTTTTTCGATCTAGTTATAATGAAAAAAAGTACAGCTGGTTGGATCCAGCCTATTCTTGAAATAAACAACTCGCACGCACTCCCTTTCCAAAAAAGATCAATACACCAAGGACTACACTTAGATTTATTGGATTTGTTGCTAAAATATCGGTATTAAACCCGAAACTCCCGGCAAATGACCAGCGAACCAAGGAAACGAAAGAATCGGTTATATTTTTCATATTATCTCCTCTTTTAGATAGACTAAAAAAAAATACGTAATTTGCATATTTATAGGATTAAACAAAGGGATTCGCAAATAAAAGCGCTAATGCTACAACCAGTCCATAAATTGTTAAAGCTTCCATAAAAGCCAGACTAAGTAATAAAGTACCTCGTATTTTTCCCTCCGCCTCGGGTTGTCTCGCGATACCTTCTACAGCTTGACCCGCAGCAGTACCTTGACCTACTCCAGGTCCAATAGAAGCAAGCCCGACGGCCAACCCAGCGGCAATAACAGAAGCGGCAGAAATCAGTGGATTCATGATAAGTTCCTCGCACTAAAATAAAGAAATAGTTAATGATACAATCGTCCAATGAATTATGACTTAATTATTCCATCGCTAAGATTCATCCAGTCGAAATAACTAAGAACTCGGAATTGAAGTAATAATAATATTAGTATTAAACCATAAAAGTTACTTTGATATCTCTTTTTTAGTTCCGATCCACAGGATTTTTGTGAATCCATACGACTTTTGTTCTTCCATTTCTTCTTTCCAAACCCTTTTTTAATTCTTCGTTCGTTAGTTTTCTTTATTTCATCGCTTTATTCATTCACATTCAATTCACAGGCAAAGACGAAACCGAAGAATTTCTATTGGAATCTCTATCTAAGTTCACAATAGTAGGGTGGATTAGATATATCTTTAGTTGATATATAACTATCAATATCTAATATCATATATACATGTCTTTCTTCCATAACGTAAACCAACTATTCATATCTTAGATTCAAACTATTCGTATCTTAAAGTCAATCGTATTCTAGAATCATTCTTGGAACCATACACAAGAGTTGGCTTAGAGTCATTAGATCCCATATACCCAATTCTGTTCCCCTCTCCCAATCAACCCATTTTTTATGAATCTCGTTTGGCGAATCATTGCATAGAAATAAACATAAGTATTTTATTCCGGTAAGGTCATTCACTTTAATTATTTAATTCTTTATTAATATTTTCTTTTGGTCAATTGTTGAATTGAATAAAATCAACTGAAATGGGAATCATTCTAGAAAGCATCTTTCTTTTTCTTTTTTTTTTTTTAATCACACGCCGTGTAAATTGTGATACTATGATACTATAAGAATTTTTATATTAAGAATTTTTATTCAAATAATGACTCCTTATATTTGAATATTTGAATTGAATGAACAAAACAATAGAATGATAATATTCATTGGGAGGAGTATGATATAATAAAGCCAAACATGAATTTTAGGAAAAAGATCTTTTTGATCTCTTTCCTTTTTTACAATTCCCCAATATCTGAATTTTTTTTCTATGACTCTTGGTCGTATATCCCGTATTTGTCTATTTCTATTTGTATATTGATGTTTCCTAAGTGAATTATCTTTAGTTACGCATACACTGCGTTATTCTAAGCTAAAAAAAAAAAAGAGACTATTTCGAAAACTAGTCAATGATGGCCCTCCATAGATTCGCCTATATAAGCCGCCGCTAAAGTTGCAAAAATAAGAGCTTGAATACCACTTGTAAATAATCCAAGGAACATCACAGGTATAGGAACCACTAAAGGTACTAAAGAAACAAGAACAACAACTACTAATTCATCAGCTAATATATTCCCGAAAAGTCGAAAGCTAAGTGATAAAGGTTTTGTGAAATCTTCTAAAATGTTAATGGGTAAAAGAATTGGAGTCGGTTGAATGTATTTACTGAAATAACCTAATCCCTTTTTAGAAAGACCTGCATAGAAATATGCTACTGACGTGAGCAAGGCTAAAGCAACGGTAGTATTGATATCATTCGTAGGTGCAGCTAACTCCCCATGGGGTAACTGTATTATTTTCCAAGGTAAAAGAGCACCGGACCAATTCGAAACAAAAATAAATAGAAACATAGTTCCAATAAAGGGAACCCATGGACCATATTCTTCTCCAATCTGAGTTTTGCTCACGTCTCGAATAAATTCAAGGACATATTCGAAGAAATTTTGACCGGCAGTCGGAATAGTTTGTGGATTCCGAACAGCTATAAGGGCTGAACCTAATAAGATAGCAATTACAACCCAAGAAGTAATAAGTACTTGGGCATGGACTTGTAAACCTCCTATTTGCCAATAGAAATGTTGGCCTACTTCCACACCGGATATATCGTATAACCCTTTTAGTGTGTTACTGGAACATGATATAACATTCATATTGCCCTCTAACAGAAATAGAACTTTAAAAAGAATTATTTTGATTCAACCCTCTCCCTTTCGACTTGGATACTTTAATTAGAATTATCCGTTTTGAATACCCGCTAATCACCCACAGTTTTTTTGAATTTCTTTTCTTTTATGCGATTCAAGAAGAGTAACCGATTCCAAAAATCCATGTAGTTACCAAAAAAATTGATTTATCTTATTATTAATCAAGGATTTCGTATATAGCTAGAACGACCCTCACAAATTGCAAATACAAATTTATTAAGAATTAATCGGATTGAAGCTATAGCGTTATCGTTTGCTGGAATCGAAATATCTGCGAGATCGGGGTCACAATTTGTATCGATTAAACAAATTGTTGGAATTCCAAAAGCGATACATTCTCGAAGAGCCGTATATTCTTCTTGCTGATCAACGATGATTACAATATCCGGTACCCCCGTCATATATTGAATCCCGCCCGGATACGTTTGCAAGCGTGATAATTGTCTCTTCAGGATAGCTGCATCTCTTTTTGGAAGACGGTTGAGTCTCCCCGTCTTTTGTTCCGCTCTCAAATCCCTGAACTTATGAAGTCTCGTTTCTGTAGTGGACCAATTCGTTAACATACCACCGAGCCCTTTTTTTTTTTAATTTTTTTATTTTTTAATATAATATAATGACATATAATGACACCGGGTTCTTATTGCAGCTCGTGCTACTAAATCCGCTGCTTTATAACAAGCTTCTGATAAAAAACGAGCAGTTCTTGTCAGATTTGTAATATGAATACCTTTATGTTTTGCTGAGATATAAGGTGACATTCTAGGATTCCATTTCCTAGTACCATGACCAAAAGGAATTCCTGCTTCCATCATCTCTTCAAAATTGATATTCCGCTATCTTCTTGCCATTTCTCCCCATACTTCCTCTTTTTTTTTTATTTTTTTTATCAAATCTTTTTTTGATAAAAAAAAGAGACGAGTGAAATAAATAATTGTTCCAATGGAACCTTCTCTTCTACCAGAGATTGGCCATTGATACACAATCCAGGCCATTCATTACTTTCTATTCGTTATTATCTTTCTTTTCTTACTATTAAGAAATCAAAGGATCAAAAATAGTTAAGAGAATCCGCTACTTAGGACTCATTAAATCCTCTAAATTATTGTTCTGATGTATCATGTAAAGTCTTTGAAATGCAAAAGTCTAATAATTCTCTGTGGTGTAAGAAAATATCTATCATCCCCCCCCCGAATAAATTCTTTTTTTTTGTTTCCAAAAGAATATTGTTATGCTGCCGTGAACAGTGCACTAATGCTTTGAATCCGGTACCAACGGGTATCATCCCCCCCAGAACAACGTTCTCTTTCAGGCCTTTCAACCAGTCGATACGACCCCGGAGAGCTGCTTTTGCTAAAACCCGAGCGGTTTCTTGAAAACTTGCTTCAGATATAAAACTTTGAGTATTCAGAGATGCTCTCGTTATTCCCAATAATATAGCTCGATAACGGATCGCTTCTTCCAAAGCACGCCCCGTTCGCTCCGCTCGTAACAATCCAATAAGTTCGCCGGGTAAAAAAATATTAGACATTCCGTCTTCTGAAACCAACACTTTTGATGTTATTTGACGTACAATAATTTCGATATGTCTATTATGGATTTGGACCCCCTGGGATCGATAAACCTTTTGGATCTTATTAACCAAAGAGATACGACTTTGCACTATAGTTAGCTCAGCACCAATTAAGAATCCCCAAGGAATCCCAAGAATTCTTGTTATACGCGCGTTCCAACCCTCAACTCTTTTTTCTAGGTTCATCGATATTGAATCAATCGAACGCACTTCTAACACTTGTTCTACTTTTGGAAGACCCTGCGTTATATCACCAGATCTTGATTTTTCATATATAAATGTAATTAATGTATCTCCTTCATAAAGGATTTCTCCATAATGCCCATGAACAGTAGCTCCTGGAGTAGCCAAATAAGGCTTAGCTGATCTTATTACTACAGAGCCAGCTTGAACAATTAAAACTTGACCTGATTTGAGGTGTGGTCCATTTGTGGCTATACATATATTTTCACAAATAAACTGCCCAAGACTCATTATTGTGGACATTTCCTCACAATAATTATGATGGATAAAATACCAATTCAAATTAAATGGATTCAAAACAATCTTACTGTCTGGATCAGGATTATAAATTCTCTCGTTTTCATCCATTAAATAAAATTTACGTACTTGAAAAGTCTGTTTAAAATTATCAAGTTTCAAATAGTTAGTTACCGAAATCGGATTATAAGTTATTAAATAGTAAAATGAATAAAAATTCGCAATTTGAAGGACTGTTCCTAAGGGTCCCAACGAATTCCTAATTGGAATTAGAGGATCTTTTTGAATGTGAATTGATTGCTTTATCACATTATGATATTTGATATCGTTGAATGGACCCATTCGAAAACAATTAGATGATGACAAAATTATCAAAGACTGGCATTCCTTATTTCTATTCAACAAGGTATGAATAGTTCCTTGATTTTGGCTAAGTGATTGTTGAACCCTTGCCTTGAAATAAATGGAGTAAAACGGATTTATATTGGTGCGATCTGGACCATTATCAGAGATCAATCCTGGACTTGACGGAGCATTCCTTTTTCTGATATACGAAATATGGGATTGCACTAAGTCGATTCTTAGGAAATCCCGAATCATACCGTTTGTACTTACTTCAACAAAGGAAGCACAGACCTCTTCGACGGAAGAACTTTTTTTGTCTTGGTCCCAATTCAAGACTAAACAAGTTCGAACTAATTGAATACTTGTGTCAGAAATACCCCGAAAGGGTTTGCCCTTTCCATAAAGGATATAATTGACAGCTTGAAGGTGCATATTATCCTTTTCCCGCAGCAGATCCTGGGGGAAGAGTGTTGCTAAATTGATACCGTTCGCTATTTCATATGTGACTACGGGTCGAACCAAAACAAAATGCTTTTTCTTGGTAGGTGTGATCCGTTGGACATAGATCCATTTTTTCAATTTTTTTGATTCCCCGGTGGATTCCTTAAGTTCTTTTTTTCCCGTTTCCGGCGGTATCAAGATGCCACTGTGTCGGGATATCTTATCCGTTTCCCCAGGAAAATGGATATCCCCAGAAAAAATTTTTAGTTCAATCCTTTTTTTTTTTTTCTCCACTCGGACTAATCCGCCCACTTGGCTTCTTCTATTTAAAGCGACCCGGGTATCTACTCCAATGATACTATTATTCCGTACCATTACGTAAGAAGATTCGGGTAAAATATGCACTTCCTCGGGAATGAAAAAAAAGCGATCAATTTTCATTTGAAATTTTGGCTTAATTTTTTTGACTCCTCGATACTCAATCAAGTCCTCTTTTTTGACGATTGAATGCGCCCCTATAGTCCCATATTTAGTAATTCCTGAATTCTTTCTTCTGTATCGAGGATCATCAAAATAAGCAAGAATACTATTTTTACGGAAAATACCCTTTATGGGTATTTCAATCGAGATACCTGAATGGGGCATTAGTTCTTTCTCTTGTTCTTGAATGGAGTGGAACGGAATGAGAAATTGATTTCTTCGCCTTTTTGCCAATAAATCAGAATTCTTGTGGAGAATTGCAGGATGTATGAGATTACAATGACCAATACCTATGATTCGATTAAATCCCGAATAATCCAAAATACCATCTTCTTTTTTATCAGAAAAATCTGACCTAACTAATTGGTGTCTCACTTGATCATTATTCACTGAGAGGCTAGAAATATATCTTCGTTCGACAGAATGAGAATGGATGTTCAGTTGATCTTGATCCTTGTGGAGTGAAAAAGAAACTACACCGGATCTGCACGAACCTCCTGATAATATCCATAAATGGCTTGTTTTTGGTAAGA